TTGATTGGATCTTCCCAGAGGAACGATCTATTTTATTTGATTGATGGATCCAATATTATAATGAATTAAAAAAGAGAGTTAATGAATTAAAAAAGAGAGTGTTCTTATTCGAACCGCCTTGTGATCTTCAACCAATTATGTGCTTCAATATAATTACCTGGAGTAAGCGCTATAGCTTGTTTCCAATATTCAGCAGCTTGATCGGACCAAGCCTCCGCAATTTCAGAATCTCCCTGTCGAATGGCCTGTTCTCCCCGGCCGGAATAGGTGGGTCAATTCCTTCCCTTAGAACCGTACTTGAGAGTTTCCTACCTCATACGGCTCAGCAATCAATTCTTTTGGTGTCCCATCTTAATCTACCATATCTAACTGAATAAGATTTCTCGTAAATCTATCCCATTTTTTTTTTTCTCGGGTTAACCAGAAGAGGTTAATTACATGAGTTTCAAACTCTAATTTTGATCAATAATCAGTTTTATCTTTTCTCCCACCTTCAGAAGAACATAGGTATCTACCCCTATCGTTAGAATTTTCTGAAAGGTAACTATCTCGGTTTCATATAGAAATTCATATAGAATCTTTGAAAAGGACTTTCCTCCAGAAGAAAGAAAGGACTTACTATCTTTGGGATCTGATGCTACACCGCTGCTCAATACCTTAGTAGATCGACTCTATTACATAAGTTGATTCCTAACTTTTATCTCATATCATGACATAAGTAAGCAGTTCTTATTGTATCGGCTCCCAAACCTCGCTAATTGATCTTTACGGTGCTTCCTCCATCAATTAGATCCTTTATCCATAGAATCTAGTATATAGGCCATACCTATTTCTTCATATTTCGGCTCGTATGAAGTCTCTTTCTTTGCTACAGCTGATAAAAATCGTTGCTTTGGACGATGCATATGTAGAAAGCCTATTTTGTTTCTAGTATTTACTAGAAGATTTGATCTTTCTTTCCTTCTTTCTATAGTGGAGATAGTCGCACGTAATGACAGATCACAGCCATATTATTAAAAGCTTGTGGTAAGAATGGGTTTCGTTCGAGTGCCCGGAAATAATATTCCAAAGCCTTCGTATGTTCTCCGTTGCTTGTGTGGATAAGGCCTATGTTATAGAGTATATAACTTCGATCATAGGGATCAATTTCTGGTCGCGTAGCTTCATAATAATTTTGTAAAGCTTCCGCATAATTTCCTTCGGATTGAGCCGACATCCGTTACGGTCGTTCATTCTATTCAAAGAATCTCCGTTCCAGAACCGTACGTGAGATTTTCATCTCATACGGCTCCTCCCTTCTGTGCATAGTAATAAGGGAAATAATCCATGGAATCAAAAAAGATTGAAATATTTTTATTATGAACTGACAGGGGCTGGTGTTTTTACAAGAAATCTCTAGCCATCCTTCCTGCAAGAGGTCTGTCTTTTCTTAACACCAAGCGTGTTGGTGCTAGATAGAAATGGTAACTCCAACAATTTCTTTGTCCTCAACGCCCTCTATTTCCAGGAATTAGTCACTTCAACGATCTTCGATGGTTATACGGGTATCCAAAGTACGAACGAGATGGATGTTTGTTGTCCCAACCATTCTTGTTAGTCCCGATCCCGATAAGGAAAAGGGGTAATTTATAACAAAGTTTTCGTGTTGTTGATTCCTAGGTGTAGTGCTTCTTCCCCTATGCGGCCTATTGGTACTAGTGAAGTAGTATTGACCTGCAATACAGAACCTATAGGTTAACCTTTCGCTCAATACTAGAATCGACAATTGAAGCATCTGAGGCTGCATCAATCGGGGATACACGACAGAAGGAATTGTTCTATCTCCAAACTAACTTCACCTTCATCAAGCGTAGGTTTATTTCAAGAATCTTTTTTCTTTGTATCCCGAATCATGTCTCTTTCTCATAAGACTGAGGGCGGTAAATAAATAAAAAAAAAAAAGAATCAAATCGCACCATCTCTGTAATAGGTAAATGCCTCCTTTTCTCCTGAAGTTGTCGGAATTATTCGTAATAAGATATTGGCTACAATTGAAGAGGTCTTATCAATAAAATTTCCATTTATCCGAGATCTAGGCATAGTTAACAGTCCATTCGATAATTCTTCTCATTCCCCCTCGAGGGAAAATGATCCCACAAACAAAGGAATTGTACAGTACGAAATCACATAAAAACAAACAGACTCATTCTAAAAAAAAAAGGATGTGGACCTTCCACTCAAATTGTCCCTTTTGGACAGGGATAGATAGGAAATATTTGAATCCGATTGGATTTCATTCAAATTGAGTAGTATACCAATTATTACTATTTTATCTAAGTTGAGGAATCAAGGAATTTTTCCTACGGATTCTGAGAACTCGAGAAGTTTTTTTTATCCCTCGAGCCTACGGAAGATCTTTCTTTGACGAAAAGTTTTCTATTTAGAATTTAATTGATCGGTCGTACCTGTATTGCAATAATATGAATGACTCGCTATTCACTCGGTTTCTGGGTCATAATCA